AGAATATATGGATAAATGAAAGGGTGAAAGAAAGAGAGAAAAAGAATATGAATGATCTAGAATTCTAATATGTAAGGTCTCTGAATCATCTCATAAAAGGTAGTGTAATAAAGCATCAATATTAACATTAACAATATTAATTAAATTAATCCATAATTAGAGGACTATATTCATAGAACACACAAATCAAGAGCCCCGAGTCACTAAAAACTGAGAAGGTTGACTCAAGAAAAAAGAAAATGGAATTATAGGCTCCATTGTACAATTCAGACCTAACCATTAATCGAGAAGCGATGGGAACGACGGAACCGGTGAATGCCTAAGATTTTATTAAAAATGAATCTTAATGATTCATTGGGTGGGATGGCGAAACGAACCAACAACCAATCCATTTATTTTGAGGAATCATGTTCTGGGGAGTCATAAGCTAACCCTACATCTGAAATAGATAATGAAAGAGTAAATATTCGCCCGCGAAAATTTTGATTTTATGGGATTTCTAAATTGGGGCCAATCCGATATGATTATGATAATAAAAGGAAAAACCAAATAAAGATTCGTTAAAACCTTATAACATAACAAAACAAAATTTTCTATTTATATCTAGATAGCAAGAATTGTCTATAATAGAAAAAGAATACTTGTTTAGTTATATCTCAAAACAAGATATACAAATTTCTAATAGACCAATAGATTATATGAAATCTCAAAAAATCCCACGACGATTCGGTATATTATTTTAAATCGATATATATTCTATTTTAATCGTTTCATTCGCGAGGAGCCGTATGAGGTGAAAATCTCATGTACGGTTCTGTAGTAGAGATGGAATTGAGAAAGAACCATCAACTATAACCCCAAAAGAACCAGATTCCGTAAACAACATAGAGGAAGAATGAAAGGAATATCCTCTCGAGGTAATCATATTTGCTTCGGTAAATATGCTCTTCAGGCACTTGAGCCCACTTGGATCACATCTAGACAAATAGAAGCAGGGCGGCGGGCAATGTCACGAAATGCCCGCCGCGGTGGAAAAATATGGGTACGCATATTTCCAGACAAACCGGTTACAGTAAGACCTACAGAAACACGTATGGGTTCGGGAAAAGGATCTCCCGAATATTGGGTAGCTGTCGTTAAACCGGGTAGAATACTTTATGAAATGGGCGGGGTCACAGAAAATATAGCCAGAAAAGCTATTGCAATAGCAGCATCCAAAATGCCTATACGAACTCAATTCATTATTTCGGCATAATACTTAGAACCAAAGGAAAGAGGTCTTTGGGATGAAAAAAAACAATTGCAATTGTAAGTTTCTTTTTTTTTGATACACAATATTTCTTTTTTTTTTACTTTGCCCTTTGCACTGAAAGAACAGAGAAAAAAAATGATATGATTCAACCTCAAACCCATTTGAATGTAGCCGATAACAGCGGGGCCCGCGAATTGATGTGTATTCGAATCATAGGAACTAGTAATCGACGATATGCTTATATTGGTGACGTTATTGTTGCTGTAATCAAGGAAGCGGTACCAAATACACCTTTAGAAAGATCAGAAGTTATCAGAGCTGTAATTGTACGTACTTGTAAACAACTCAAACGTAATAACGGTATGATAATACAATATGATGATAATGCTGCGGTTGTCATTGATCAAGAAGGAAATCCAAAAGGAACTCGAATTTTTGGTGCGATCGCCCGGGAATTGAGACAGTTAAATTTCACTAAAATAGTTTCATTAGCACCCGAGGTATTATAAGACGAGACCGTGATATATTTATAGTATTTTTTATAGTATTTGAATGAAATAGATTAATTAGATGGATTATGTTTTACGCATATACCTTTTGTAATTATTATAAAGTAATTATTATAAATATTATTTTATTAAAAATAATTTTAATAATTCATAAATAAATAAAAAAGAAAATAAATATTCAATAGAAAATAAAAACAATATAAAATAGAATATTATAATATAAAAATAAACAATAGAAAAGAAAATAATAATTGAATTATTATAAAAATAGAAAAATCGAATTAATATATATTATATATAATCTAGAAATCAAATAAATAATAATATTAATTAATAAAAGTAAAAGATATATTAATAAAAAATTCTAAAATTAATAAATATATAAATAGAATTAATAAAAGATATCAAATAATAAAAATCAAATAGAGCATGTTGATTATATCAAAAGTCAAGGGCAACAATCATTTTAGTTTATCATGGGTAAGGACACCATTGCTGACATAATAACCTCTATACGAAATGCTGACATGAATAGAAAAGGAACCGTTCGAATACCATCTACTAACATCACCGAAAACATTGTTACAATACTTTTCCGAGAAGGTTTTATTGAAAATGTGAGAAAACATAGGGAAAGCAACAAATATTTTTTAGTTTTAACTCTACGACATAGAAGAAATAGGAAAGGATCATATAAAACTATTTTGAATTTAAAACGAATCAGTAGACCTGGTCTACGAATCTATTCTAATTATCAACGAATTCCTAGAATTTTAGGAGGGATGGGGATTGTAATTCTTTCTACTTCTCGGGGTATAATGACAGATCGAGAGGCTCGATTAGAAAGAATCGGTGGAGAAATTTTATGTTATATATGGTAATCTTTCTGATATGCGAATTATATGAGAAACTTACATAGATTTTTGTGAAAAAAAAGAAAGAGAAAAAGCAGGTTTCTAATATCACTCCTCATAAGTTAAGTTAATACAGAAAAGGGTTTTAACCGGAATAGGAATAAAAGAAACAAATGGATTCATGAGGATTTAATTACTGAATCACTTCCCAATGGTATATTCCTGGTTCGTTTCTATAATGAAAATATGATTCTAGTTTTCCGGAAGGATTCGACATAGTTTTATACGTATACTACCAGGAGATAAAGTAAAAATGGAAGTAAGTCATTTTGATTCAAGCGGAGGGCGTATAATTTATAGACCGCGGAACCAAAATTCGAATGATTAGACTGTTTTTCAACCTCAACATTCTTTTTTTTTATGAGGATACAATTAGAAGTTCAAAATTTCAGGAAACCCTATTTTCTTCCAATAAATAGATTCGGAATTCAGTTAAGGAATGACAAATATGAAAATAAGGGCCTCTGTTCGTAAAATTTGTGAAAAATGTCGACTGATCCATAGGCGCGGACGAATTATAGTAATTTGTTCCAATCCAAGACATAAACAAAGACAAGGATAATCTTTCCAAAAAACAAAAAAGGGGGGGCTTTCGAAAACTAAACGACCGGATGCACAAAAAAAAGAAAATGAAATTAAAAAAATTATATTATTATATAATAAATTATATTCCAATTTGATTAATATTCTATTTGAATATTATATATTATATATATTCAAATATTATATATTATATATATTAATATATTAGAATAGAATAGGAAAATTATATGAAAATTACTAAAAAATATTCAAATATAGAAAATGAAAAAAATAGAAAAATAGAAAGGATCTGTTTTTGACACGAAATGGATATATCCATATATCTCTGACTTATATTTATGAGATAATAAAATATGGGAAAACCTATACCAAAAATTGGTTCACGTAGAAATGGACGTATTGGTTTACGTAAGAATGCGCGTAAAATACCAAAAGGAGTTATTCATGTTCAAGCTAGTTTTAACAATACCATTGTGACTGTTACAGATGTACGGGGTCAGGTGATTTCTTGGTCCTCCGCCGGTACTTGTGGATTCAAGGGTACAAGGAGGGGGACACCATTTGCCGCTCAAACCGCAGCAGGAAATGCTATTCGGGTAGTAGCGGATCAAGGTATGCAACGAGCAGAAGTCATGATAAAAGGTCCCGGTCTCGGAAGAGATGCGGCATTAAGAGCTATTCGTAGAAGTGGTATACTATTAAGTTTCATAAGGGATGTAACCCCTATGCCACATAATGGGTGTAGGCCCCCTAAAAAAAGACGTGTGTAAAAGGAAAAATAAACATTGAAGAGATTTCAAGAGAAATAAATAATTCAAGGATTTGATCAAAATAGATTACTATGGTTCGAGAGAAAGTAAGAGTATCCACTCGGACATTACAGTGGAAGTGTGTTGAATCAAGAGCAGACAGTAAGCGTCTTTATTATGGACGCTTTATTCTGTCTCCACTTATGAAAGGTCAAGCCGACACAATAGGCATTGCGATGCGAAGAGCTTTGCTCGGAGAAATAGAGGGAACATGTATCACACGTGCAAAATCTGAGAAAATCCCACATGAATATTCTACCATAGTGGGTATTCAAGAATCAGTACATGAAATTTTAATGAATTTGAAAAAAATTGTATTGAGAAGTAATCTGTATGGAACTCGGGACGCGTCTATTTGTGTCAAGGGTCCTGGATATGTAACTGCTCAAGATATAATTTTACCACCTTCTGTGGAAATCGTTGATAATACACAACATATAGCTAACCTAACAGAACCTATTGATTTTTGTATTGGATTACAAATCGAGAGGAATCGCGGATATCGTATAAAAACACTAAATACCTTTCAAGACGGGAGTTATCCTATAGATGCTGTATTCATGCCTGTTCGAAATGCAAATCATAGTATTCATTCTTATGTGGATGGGAATGAAAAACAAGAGATACTTTTTCTCGAAATATGGACAAATGGAAGTTTAACTCCTAAAGAAGCGCTTTATGAAGCCTCCCGGAATTTGATTAATTTATTTATTCCTTTTTTACATGCGGACGAAGAAAACTTCAATTTAGAAAACAATCAAGACAAAGTTACTTTACCCCTTTTTACTTTTCATGATGGATTGGCTAAACTAAGTAAAAATAAAAAAGAAATAGCATTGAAATCTATTTTTATTGACCAATTAGAATTGCCTCCCAGGATCTATAATTGTCTCAAAAGGTCCAATATACATACATTATTGGAGCTTTTGAATAACAGTCAAGAAGACCTTATGAAAATGGAACATTTTCGCAT